AATATGTCCATTTTTTCATCAAAAGGGGCGTCCCTTTTGAAGCGAGAATGGATTTTCCTTGATAACTAATATAATGCATGAAAGGGTCCTTAAACAACCATAGATTGTCCTGAAAGGCCTTAGCAAAAGCTTCTACAAGTCCAAGGTGTTTTAGTTTTCCATAGAAAAAGATTCGTTCAAGAAGGGTTCCAGAAGACGTTGAGCATAAATGAGAAGATTTGTTACGAAGAAAGACGAAGATGGATTCGTATTCACATAGATGAGAATTATATAGGACGAAGAAAAACCTTTGATTTATTTTTAAAAAACAAGAACTGGCTTTTTTTGGAGTATTCCAAATACGATACTCGTGGAGAAAGAATCTTAATAAATGTAAAGAAGAAGCGTCTTTTACCCAGTAGCGAAGAGTTTGAACTAATATTTCCAGATGGATTGGGTAGGGTATTAGTATTTCTAACACATAAATTAAATGTGAAAATTTGTCCTCTAAAAAAGGGAATATTGAATGAATTGATCGTAAATTATGAGATTTAACTATTCCTTTCCTTTCTAGCGAAGATAATAATCGGAGATAAAACGGAATTTCTACAATGACTGCAAATCCTTCTGATATCATTTGAAAATTAAAATTTTTGTTGCGCCCAAAAAAGGTATTTTGGGTAAAATCATTAACAAAACGAATCAAATGATTCTGTTCATACTGATACATTCGCTCAATTGCACGTTTCACAATTAGTAAGCTGAACTTAGTAGAACCTGCATTTTCCAACAAAACGGATCTATTTCTATTTAAACCATGATCATGCGCAAGTGCATAAATATACTCCTGAAAGATAAGTGGATATAAGAAGTAGTGTTGTTGAGATCTATTTAGCTTTAAATATCTTTGGAATTCTTCCATTTGAAATTATAGTTGAAATAAAGGTAGAGGATTTTGGGGGTTATCAATGAAACATAGTGCGATACAGTCAAAACGAGGTATTCGAGTAATAAAAGTAATAAAAGAATAGATACCTCGGATATACAGGTAAACTTATCAATGGATTATCTATCCTCTCTTTTCCATTTAAACGAATAAGTTTATGTTCGTTATAGGATAACAAAAGACTTAGAAATCCTTTATTTTTTCAACCTAATCGCTCTTTTGATTTTGGAATTTTTTTATCAATATACTGTTTCTTCTACACACACATTTATATTCCATAATGGAAAATGTCAATAGTTAGGATTCATTAAAATATAAAGAATTCGTTCATGGGATAATCCCTTCCCGTATCAGGCACTAATACATTTTTAACGTTTAATTAGATCGGGTAATCGTTCAAATTAAGAACAGAAGCTCGTTGCTTTTTCCCTATAATCAATAATCATATAATATATTCAATAAATAAATAAATTGAAGCCATATAGGGCTCTATATCCATTTATTCATCCGACCCAACTCGAAATTGAATTCATTTTGTTCCGTTTCAAAAAAGAACACAACGGTTTGTACCGATTCGGAAAGAATGAAATATTCTCAGAACTCTTCGTTGATCCGACATGCTATTTTTTCCATTCATTCCCTTTCAGGATCAGTCGTGGTCTTCCAAACTTTACCGATGGTATGGACGAATCCCTCGCTTCATCCAAATGTGTAAAAGATCCTAGCCGCACTTAAAAGCCGAGTACTCTACCGTTGAGTTAGCAACCCGAATATAAAAAGTTTATGTAAATACAATAAAAAAAAAAGATAGATAAATGTCAAAATTTATAGACCACCTCTTCGGTCTTATGTTATCGACTTTTAAATCAAAAGTCCTATTCTTATTATATCAAATTATATCAAAGAGAATTCAAGGAATCCCATCATTTGAATAATATAAGGTAAAAATCAAACCGCTCGGACAAAAATAAATTTATTGACTTATCACGATGAATTATATTTGTTCGATACACTGTTGTCAATATAAATGTTGAGAAATAATACAACGGAAAAACAAAATAAATATAAATGGAATTTTTTCAATACTATTAAAAAAAGGGCTTGTGTTGGATTGGCACTACATAGGCGAAAAAAGTTTAGATAGAGGAATAAAAAAATACCAAGTAGAAAAAAATATCAGATTGAATCAATAATAAGTAACTAGAATAAAAAAGGGAGGATTCCTTGGTTATTACTTATTAGTATTCAACGAAAACCGACCAATTGAAGGAACTCCCAGAATTTTATATTTCTAGGATCAAGCAACTCGAGTTTTGTCGTTCTAGAACATGAGATTTTATATAAGCAATGAAAAATAGATATCAGTAGAATCCAAAAAAGGAAAAAAGTATATATATAAATACAAAAATTTATATAAGAATTACTATCCCTTTCTATTTCTTTATTTCCTTAATTCAATTTTGTTTGATTAGGACCAAGTTACTTAAAAACCTCTGCCTTTTTTAAAAGATCCCGAACAGTTCCTGTGGGCTGAGCGCCCTTTTCAAGGAAATATAGAATAGCAGGAACGTTTAAATAACTTTGATTCTTTATCGGATCATAAAAACCTACGTTCCGAAGATCTCTTCCTTCTCTTCGGGATCGAACATCAATTGCAACGATTCGATAGACGGCTCATTGGGATAGATCTAAGTAAATGAACAAGACCCCCCCTAGAAACGTATAGGAAGTTTTCTCCTCGTACGGCTCGAGAAAAAATGATTTGGAGTTTTGTCTACGTATAGAATTCTAATTTCTGGCAAAGGAGTTGATAAAATAAATTAGAATGGGATTTAACTCATTTTTTTCTTCCTCCTTCTTGAAAAATAAAAATCATTTGTACCCATAACTCAAGTTGGATAATTCTCAAAGAGCTTAAAAGAAAAAAATCTTTAGGCAATTTATTTAATTTTTTGAATGGTCTTTAACCCCCTCTTGCTTGTCTCATTTAATCTTTATTATTATCCAGTTATTGAGACAATTGAAAAAACGGTGTTTCCTTGTTCTGGGATCCTTTTTTTTTTGGTTTTAAATCAGTGGGTTTAGACATTACTTCGGTGCTTCTTAATCCTTACAAAATGGCAGCAACATACCCCTTTTGTGATTTCTTTCTATCAAAGAATCATATAAACGCTCGATTCCCGCGTGATACACTTTGAATCGAAAGACTTTTCTCAATTTCAACAAATTTTACTTTTGAATTAAAAACTTGACTGAATCGGATCCTTTCAATTTCTATATTGATATATATGATATACTTACAAAGTTGTTCCAATTTATTGATTGGTATTAACCCTAGATTCTTGCCCCCTGAAAGATGAATCCATACTTTCTACCCGAGCTCCATCATGTACTATATTCATTACAACCTAACAAAAAAGGATTCTAGTGAAAACAGAACAGATGTCGGGTCAAGAGCACCTTCATTCATAGAAAAGATGGCGGATGTAAGAATAAAAATCCACAACGAATCGTGTCCTTCAAGTCGCACGTTGCTTTCTACCACAGCGTTTCAAACGAAGTTTTACCATAACAAAAAATTCCTCTAATTTGGAACCCGTATGGAATTGATTCAATTATGGAATCATGAATAGTCATTGGTTCCGTCGATACATAAACATATTAATCTATACCCTTTTTTCTTCTATACAAATTCTTCTATACAAATTCTTCTATACAAAGATGGCAAAAATCTTTTTGAAGCAATCTTAGCAAGATCCCACCTATTATTGTATGTTATTGTATGAATGCAATACTTTAACTTTACTTTTTATTAAAAAAATTAAAATATCTGTTTCTTTTCGAATTGAACCATCAACAATTTAAAGCAGATAAATGGATTGACAAAAAAAACCATTTTATTTTATTTTTTTGTGTGAGATAGATAAAAAAGACCGATTGAAGAGAATATTTAAGTACTTGTTCTTTCGATTCGAATTTTATTAATAAGATAAGATGAACGAATTAGGGGTTTTTCGTACCTATGAGATAGACTGAACTACAGTCTTTATTATGGATCCGTTACATATGTAACTTGATTCGTTATTAATGAGATTCGGACATACACAGATATACATATATTTAATAAAATAAGACCTCCTATTACTGTTACTAATTAAGAACTATCTATCCCACGACGCTCTGGGAATGCTGAATCAGAACAAAAATAAAAAGGATACCTTTTGGGGAAAGGATACTCTCTAGGGACAAAGACAAACAAGTCCAGATTAGGCGCTTGCTCCTAATTTTTTAGTTTACCCAAACCCAGTCTTGTCTTAAGAGACTTAATCCCATTAATTGAATGTAATAACCCTCCTCTTGTTTAGAATAAAGAGATCCTAATAATTTGGCTACCCCATTTTTTTTAAGTTTAATTTGAATGGATAAAGAATACGATATAGGAAAGAAGTGCTCTTTCTTAGTGTAATTCAAAATAAAATGTATCGTTGAAAATTTAATATGAGACGTAAGGTTTTTCTTCAAATTAAGTAGCTCTAAACCCCTTCAATATGAAGGGAATGAACATATCATATGATGAAAAATCCAGCCATACTTTATTTTTTAATTAATTGAATTCAACTGGGGTGTGACCTATGTTACCATCATATCTTGATGACAAACAAATCTATTTAGTAATATCTGTATGTTGTGAAAAACAAAGATATGATTCATAAAAGAATCATTCAAAATTATAAAAGAAACAAGAATGACATTCTATCCAATATTCGGCATTTAAACATAACGTTACTTTCAAAATAAACTTTTACTCTGATACAATGTATCTACCTGGGACGAAAGGATTCGAACCTCCGAATACCGGGACCAAAACCCGTTGCCTTACCACTTGGCCACGCCCCATCTATACTTCCATTCTATACTAATAAAGAATAATATTAGTATTGGGTCTTGGTCAATTACAGGGCAATTTTTTATATAAAATTTTTATAGAATAGATTAGATTCTTGCTAGGATTTTTACGCGTGTAGATATAGAATTCAGCCGAATTCATTGATCATTACATATAATTTAATTAAGA